AGAATCTTCTTCTGTCCGAAGAAATGATTCATCGAAAGAATGAGTCACCCGTTCCATTGATATGGGCACATCTGAGATCAACAAATGCTCGGGAGTTCCTCTATTCCATCTTTTTCCTTCTTCTTGTTGCTGGATATCTCGTTCGTATACATCTTCTCTTTGTTTCCCGAGCCTCTAGTGAGTTACAGACAGAGTTAGAAAAGATCAAATCTTTGATGATTCCATCATACATGATGGAATTTCGAAAACTTCTGGATAGGTATCCTACATCTGAACTGAATCCTTTCTGGTTAAAGAATCTCTTTCTAGTTGTTCTGGAACAATTAGGAGATTCTCTGGAAGAAATACGGGGTTCTGCTTCTGGTGGCAACATGCTATTGGGTGGTGGTCCCGCTTATGGGGTCAAATCAATACGTTCTAAGAATAAATATTGGAAGATCAATCTCATCGATCTTGTAAGTATCATACCAAATCCCATCAATCGAATCCTTTTTTCGAGAAATACGAGACATCTAAGTCGTACAAGTAAAGAGATCTATTCATTGATAAGAAAAAGAAAAAACGTGAACGGTGATTGGATTGATGAGAAAATAGAATTCTGGGTCGCGAACAGTGATTCGATTGATGATGAAGAAAGAGAATTCTTGGTTCAGTTCTCCACCTTAACGACAGAAAAAAGGATTGATCAAATTCTATTGAGTCTGACTCATAGTGATCATTTATCAAAGAATGACTCTGGTTATCAAATGATTGAACAACCGGGATCAATTTCCTTACGATACTTAGTTGACATTCATAAAAAGGATCTAATGAATTATGAGTTCAATAGATCCTGTTTAGCAGAAAGACGGATATTCCTTGCTCATTATCAGACAATCACTTATTCACAAACCTCGTGTGGGGCTAATAGTTTTCATTCCCCATCTCCTCATGGAAAACCCTTTTCGCTCCGCTTAGCCCTATCCCCTTCTAGAGGTATTTTAGTGATAGGTTCTATAGGAACTGGACGATCCTGTTTGGTCAAATACCTAGCGACAAACTCCTATGTTCCTTTCATTACGGTATTTCCGAACAAGTTTCTGGATGACAAGCCTAAAGGTTATCTTATTGATGATATCGATATTGATGATAGTGACGATATCGATATTGATGATAGTGACGATATTGATGATAGTGATGATGACCTTGATATTGATACGGAGCTGCTAACTATGACGAATGTGCTAACTATGTATATGACGCCGAAAATAGACCGATTTGATATCACCCTTCAATTCGAATTAGCAAAAGCAATGTCTCCTTGCATAATATGGATTCCAAACATTCATGATCTGCATGTGAATGAGTCGAATTACTTATCCCTCGGTCTATTAGAGAACTATCTCTCCAGGGATTGTGAAAGATGTTCCACTGGAAAGATTCTTGTTATTGCTTCGACTCATATTCCCCAAAAAGTGGATCCCGCTCTAATAGCTCCGAATAAATTCAATACATGCATTAAGATACGAAGGCTTCTTCTTCCACAACAACGAAAGCACTTTTTCATTCTTTCATATACTAGGGGATTTCACTTGGAAAAGAAGATGTTCCATACTAACGGATTCGGGTCCATAACCATGGGTTCCAATGCGCGAGATCTTGTAGCACTTATCAATGAGGCCCTATCAATTAGTATTACACAGAAGAAATCCATTATAGAAACTAATACAATTAGATCAGCTCTTCATAGAAAAACTTGGGATTTTCGATCCCAGATAAGATCGGTTCAGGATCATGGGATCCTTTTCTATCAGATAGGAAGGGCTGTTACACAAAATGTACTTCTAAGTAATTGCCCCATAGATCCTATATCTATCTATATGAAGAAGAAATCATGTAAGGGAGGGGATTCTTATTTGTACAAATGGTACTTCGAACTTGGAACGAGCATGAAGAAATTCACGATACTTCTTTATCTTTTGAGTTGTTCTGCCGGATCGGTCGCTCAAGATCTTTGGTCTTCATCCAGACACGATGAAAAAGATTGGATCACTTCTTATGGATTCGTTGAGAATGATTCTGATCTAGTTCATGGCCTATTACTATTATTACTATTAGAAGTAGAAGGCGCTCTGGCGGGATCCTCACGGACAGAAAAATATTGCAGTCAGTTTGATAATAATCGAGTGACATTACTTCTTCGGTCCGAACCAAGGAATCAGTTAGATATGATGCAAAATGGATCTTGTTCTATCGTTGATCAGAGATTTCTATATGAAAAATACGAATCGGAGTTTGAAGAAGGGGAAGGGGCCCTTGATCCGCAACAGATAGAGGAGGATTTCTTCAATCACATAGTTTGGGCTCCTAGAATATGGCGCCCTTGTGGCAATCTATTTGATTGTATCGAAAGGCCCACGGAATTGGGATTTCCCTATTGGACTGGGTCATTTCGGGGCAAATGGATCATTTCTCATAAAGAGGATGAGCTTCAAGAGAATGATTCGGAGTTCTTGCAGAG